TCCTCTTTGTCTTTGATTTCTTGTCTATCTTCTTTCATCTTCTATAGGAGGCTCATATTTGGTCCAATCAAAAACGATTTTATCATTTCTGTATCCGCAATTCAATATAGGTGGATACATACCCTATACATCTGTCTCTCTTCCACTCATTTCCCCATGAAATTTCGAATACTTGAACGGTCGATTCTTTTTTTTTTTTTTAATATTATTTGATTTTTTAATATTATTTGATTTTTTAATATTATTTAATTAAAAAATCAAATAATATTAAATTGTGATAAAAAAATTGAAATTATATATCGCTAGATTAATCGTTATGTTCTATAATATTTAATAGTTATTTGAAATTCTATATTCTATTCTTTAATATATTCATATTAATTCTGAATAGCGAATATGAATAGGTAAGAATTCAAATAGTATAATAGTTAATAGCAAAGATTCTAAGAGTTTATTGAATTCCTATGCATGTGGAATTTCTGTTATGTGAGCCTGCTTAGCTCAGAGGTTAGAGCATCGCATTTGTAATGCGATGGTCATCGGTTCGATTCCGATAGTCGGCTTTTCTCTATTTATTTTATTCCTTTTCTCTATTTATTTTATTCGATGTTTTACATGATTGATAATGCATCTTTGAAATCAAAGAATATTGAAAAAAATGTCTTCCTCTTTTCGCAAAAGTCATTGATTTATTATGTTATAGGAATTTCCAACTATGTCACGAAAAGAATCCTTTTCTTTTTCTATATATAGAATATAAAGATCTGGATATTTATCCAACTCATCTCATTATTCTTTAATAGAATAATACTTCAGTAAATTTCGCTTTATTTATAATTTAGTTCATTTTTAGTTTAGGTTTATTCTGTAGAATGAAATTTCATCAATAAGAATTAATAATTAAATATAAATAAGAAGAAGGAGTCTTTATGTCGCGTTACCGAGGTCCTCGTTTCAAAAAAATACGCCGCCTGGGGGCTTTACCGGGACTAACTAATAAAAGGCCCAGAGCTGGAAGTGATCTTAGAAACCAATCGCGTTCCGGGAAAAAATCCCAATATCGTATTCGCCTAGAAGAAAAACAAAAATTGCGTTTTCATTATGGTCTTACAGAACGACAATTACTTAAATACGTTCGTATCGCCGGAAAGGCAAAAGGGTCAACAGGTCAGGTTTTACTACAATTACTTGAAATGCGCTTGGATAACATTCTTTTTCGGTTGGGTATGGCTCCGACTATTCCGGGAGCTCGCCAATTAGTTAACCATAGGCATATTTTAGTCAATGGTCGTATAGTAGATATACCAAGTTATCGCTGCAAACCCCGAGATACTATTGCGGCGAGGGATGAACAAAAATCTAGAGCTCTAATTCAAAATTCTCTCGATTCATCCCCTCATGAGGAATTGCCAAACCATTTGACTCTTCAACCATTCCAATATAAAGGATTAGTCAATCAAATAATAGATAGTAAATGGGTCGGTTTGAAAATAAATGAATTGCTAGTTGTAGAATATTATTCTCGTCAGACTTAAACCTAACAGAAAATCAAGACTAATAAGAATAAGGGTTCGAACAATTTTGCTCCCTTTCGGCGAAGTAAATTAACCTAAGGTTAAGATAAATAAGGGTTTGATCCGGATTTTTCTTCCATTTAGGTATCATAGACCGAGAGGGATATTTTCATTCCTTGTCTACTCTTTTCTTTAACAGTATTTTCCGTACCACAGCCATTAGGAATAGAGAATCCATATCAAAGAAAGGTCTAACTGTTGGAATAGTCGTATCCATTGCTATTTGATCTATTGTGGTTAGTAAGATCGGTGAATTAGGTGAAGGTACGGAAAGAGAGGGATTCGAACCCTCGGTAAGCAAAAGCCTACATAGCAGTTCCAATGCTACGCCTTCAACCACTCGGCCATCTCTCCTACATAATGATTATGACCCAAAAACCGAAAACCGAGTGAATAGTGAATCATTCATATTAGATTATTGGGTAGGTACAAACAATCAATTCTAACTAGAAAGCGATAAAAATCGAAAATTTTTCATCATAGTAAAAGCAGAATCTTTCCTTCTAGGCTGGGGGGATAAAGAGAAAATTGTTTTCTTACAAAAACTGTTAAAAAAATTCTATTCATGTTTGCAAAAACAATGTTCTCTTCTTTTTCTGATTATCTATTTATACTATACCGGATTAAATCAATAAATTATAAATTCTAATGAATCGACTGAGCGAGGGGTCTATATTTTGTAGACTATGGTTAATGGATATCTTTAGATCATGATTCTATTTAGACTACGATTCCATATCAGAAGAATTCTCAAATTGCTTTCTAGGCCAGTTTTAGAGTTATCAACAAAAATCCTTATCCCATCTATCTATTACAAATACAAATTGATAAACAATTTTTTATAGTTGATTGTATAGTGTATACTCGCTAAGTACACAACACAAAAAAATAGGCGGTTACTCTATTTTCATCATACAATGATTATT